AATTTAATTATTTTTAGATAGTAGTAGATGGAAATGACACTTGTGACGAGCGCTACCGGAACTGATGGATACAAACCAGCTTTCCATCCATGCCAAAAGAGATAGAGTTTACCAAAAAAACCGGATGGAGGAGGGATACCCCCTAGGGATGGTGAACATAAAACCGGAGAAAATGTTAGAACAGGATCCTTCATGTATAATCCCGCGTAATCCCTGATATTATCAGTTCCGGTTCGTAAACTAAATGGGGTGATACGAGCAAAAGTTCCCAAATTCATGAATATATAGAGAAAAGTATAAGTTATCATACTTGCATAACCGTTCTCCGAGTCTGCAGCAAGTACCCCAATCATGATATATCCAATTTGGCTTATAGAAGGATAAGCTAGCATACGTTTTACGCTTCTCTGAGTAACGGCAATTAGATTTCCTAATATCATGCTAGAAATAGCTAACAATCCCACCGCGATATGCCACTCATTAGATAAGTGTGGAAAAATTAGACCGAAAAGTCGTGTAAATGAAGCTAGAGCTGCTACTTTAGAGGTAACGGAGAAAAAAGCAACGACTGGTGTAGGAGAGTCAGAGTCGAAAAGAAGATTTTCGATCTTTCCGCTCATTCAAAACCGTGCGTGAAATTCTTATCTCACACGGCTCCTGGTTCAGAAGAGATTCATAACTGATATTGCTCCCAGAACCTTCCTCGTGTATGTCTCAAATCCATTTTTCCTTAAATAATCCGTAATCACTCAATGCGAAGAATAGTTGTTAACTTCTCGAGGAATCCCTCATCATTTGTTTCTATTTTCCGCCAGGAGTTTTGTCTCAAACTCCTTCTTGCTTTTTGTCCTTTTTAAACAGAATTCTTTCAACAAGTAACAAGTAATGGATATCATAGACACATGCGATAGGCGGAAGAGACAAATTGCGACTTTATTCGTCCCCAATAGGCGCCATCATCTTAGCTTAGGGTGATTTTTTTTTTATTGAATAAAATTTCTAAAAAAAACAAGTTTCTGAAGAACCAAACTTGCAGCTTTTTCATAAGTCAAGAATCATGTATAATAAATTGCTTGAATAGAATAAAAAATTTTG